TCTCCTATCAGAAAAATTCCCAATTCTCCTTTTGGTGCTTCGACTCTTACATAAAGTTCTTGCTTAGCCAATTCAAAAGTTGGAGAAGGTTTTTTACTAATAAATCGATAGTCAAAATCATTCCATTCAGGGTCTTTTATTCTACCAAAGCGTCGAATTTCTAAATTCTCATAGGGTCCCCCTGGAATTCCTTCCAGAGCCTGTTGGATAATTTTTATGGATTCTGTCATTTCACTGATTCGTACTAAATACCGAGCTAATGAATCCCCTTCTTTTTGCCATTGAATCTCCCAATCAAATTCGTCGTAAGACTCATAACGATCAATTTTACGAAGATCCCACTGTATTCCGGAAGCTCGTAGCATTGGGCCCGATAAACCCCAATTTAGTGCTTCTTCTGCGCGAATAATGCCTACGCCTTCAACTCGTTCTAAAAAAATAGGATTCCGCGTAATAAGCTTTTGATATTCAGCAACCGCGGTTAAAAAATAATCGCAAAAATCCAAACATTTATCTATCCAGCCATGAGGTAGATCAGCAGCTACTCCTCCGATACGAAAATAATTATGCATCATGCGCATACCGGTAGCAGCTTCGAACAAGTCATATATTAACTCTCGTTCTCGAAAAATATAGAAGAAAGGGGTCTGTGCCCCAATATCTGCCATAAAAGGGCCAAGCCATAACAAATGAGAAGCGATACGACTTAACTCCAACATAATAGCTCTGATATAGCTAGCCCTTTTAGGTACTTGAATATTGCCTAGCTGTTCGGGTCCATTTACGGTTATTGCTTCTGTGAACATAGTAGCTAAATAATCCCAACGCGTTACATAAGGCAAATATTGTATAATTGTTCGATTTTCCGCAATTTTCTCCATCCCTCTATGTAAATAACCCAGTATTGGTTCACAATCAATAACATTTTCACCATCGAGAGTAACAATCAGTCGAAGAACACCATGCATTGATGGGTGGTGAGGGCCCATATTGACTATCATGAGGTCTTTTCTTGTAGTTGGTGCAATCATAAGTTTTTTCCCGAGTCGTTCTTCCATGCATTGCTGAAAGTAAAAAGAAGTTCATCAAAATTTAAACGACTAAGCTCAAATGGTATCACGCTTCAAATTAACGAGTTTTTATCTCTCGAATATTTAACTCACTAATTAATTCTTTATAGCGTCTTCTATTTTTTTTTGACAAATAGGCCAGCAGTCGTTGGCGTTTTCCCAAAATTTTCCGCAAACCTCTCTGGGATGAAGAGTCTTTTTTGTGCAATTCCAAATGTGAAGTAAGTCTTCTTATCTTAGTGGTAAAACTGAATACTTGAAATTCAACAGACCCTCTGTTTTCTTCGTTTTCTTTTTGAGAAATAACCGAAATGAATGAATTTGTTACCATAAAAAAATCCCCTTTCCCTTTTTACAGATATGGATTTTATTGATCAGTAATAATAATGCCATTAATTGGAATCTGGTATATACAATAATCTAATCCAAATTTCTTTATGAACTCCTAATTTTCTGAATTCAAATCAATTAATCCAATTTCTAATTGGATTTAGATAGGGATAGAAAAAGATTGGTACATTTTCGCATCGAAGAATTTAGACCTAAAACAAAGAAGGTTCTGTTGATTCATTTCGAGATCTAATCGAGACATTATTCATTTCCTATTGGATATTAGAATGAAATGTGAGACAAGACATGTGATCTATGTATTTGTTTGCTTTGATATACCCTATTATATATATAGGGTATAGAATATATAGAAAAAGTGTATTATCCACGAAATGTCAAAATTTCAATCGTGGATACAGATGTATTCTTAACATACTGAAACGACTGCCATTATTGGTATCAAACCAATAACGATTCATACAAGCTAAATCCTCTAATCGATAATTAGGCCAAAGAAAGAGCTTTAATTTCATTAATTGATTTTTCTCTCTATCAAAATGGTTACTGTCATGCGAAACTTGGCTGCTGTCTTTTACGTCCTTTGCATTCCAAAATACTTGATTTCTATCTTCACCATTTCTATTCTTTGAATTAAAACAACTTAGAATTTTCAACTTTCTACGACGTCTAAACGAGAAAATATTTTCAGGAACAAGCAAATCCAAATGATTTTTGTCTCTATTTTCAGTTATTCTTTGGTGTGATGAAATAGTTTCATCAAAATTCTTCTTAGAAACATATCTTTGTTCTTGATATTTTTGATTAGTTTGGTGCTTACTCTTATGAACCAATGAAATACCTATGGTTTGATACATAATAAATTGTGCATCGTTTTTTCCAAACAGACGAATGGGTTCTATAATCAATATTCCCTTTTTCATCAATTGGTTAAGAGTTAAATTCTTCTCAATCAGCATTATATCCAAACTCATTTCTCTATTTTGAATCGAGGGTATAGTAATTTGGGTTGGATCTATCAGTCTAAGCAGGAGACAATATACCTTGACATTATTGATCAGTCTTTGATTCAAAGTATCGTCCCATCTCAATTGAAAAAGCAAATAACGTTTCAGGAAGAAATCTAGTTCTGCTCTCGCGCTGCTTTTGTATTGTTTTTTCTTTTTCCCCTTTTTTATGTCTGATCTTGCATAATTTTCTTCACTATCTTTTTGTTGTGAGAGAACGGATCCAAGATTTCCTGGACTTGTGGGTTCTTTTTCTCCTTGATTTCGATGCTTTTTATTCGATGGTATCAAAAAACTTCCTTTTTGCTTTTGATTTATTTTTTTATTTTCACTACTATTTTCATTTTTATTCAAATTTGAAAGAAGTAATTTGCTTGGTATAAACCAAGGTTTGCTTTTATATGCTTTATAAAGTAACACAAATTCTGGGAAGAACCAAGGTTCCAAATTCGCTATGCGACACTTTAGCATTTTTTCATTCATTCCCATCCAATCAAAAAATACTTTGTCGGAGTTTGGTGGATTGATTTCTGGAATCATAAGGTAAAAAAGATCTTTTTTAGGAATTATTTGACTATTTTGATTCCCATTGCTGACCCAGGCCTCAATATCGCCTTTTTGTTTAAGATCAAAATTGAGAATGTTCCAATCAAAATATTTTCTATCGACCGTTTTTTCCATATATAGAATATGGACCTTTCCTAGATAATTATCGATAGGGATGTTCCTCAGTATATTTTCTTTATGCGTGTTATAAGAAATCTCTTGCTTCTTACGTTCTTGAAACGGAGATCTATAAAAAAAGTATTCCGTTTTATTTTCATAATTAAGAAATTTATATGATAAAAGATCATATTTATAGTATTTTTGCAAATTCTCTTTTCTTTTTTGATTAGATAATGAATATACTTCAATTTGTTTTTGTTTTTTGAAATCAATTAATTGGTCTTTTTCATATGAATGCCTTTTGCTAAAATTTTCCTTTTTACGCTGATGAACTGTATTGCGCCATTTTTCTGGTATTAATCTATACCATCTGCTCTGAGATAAATTGTATTGATAATATCCTCTTAACCACTTTTTCCATTGATTCATTTCATAACTCGGAAGTTTCTTATCCCCTAATTTCGAATCAACCATTCCTTGTGTTTCAAAAGAATCCTTTATTTCAGGCGGGGGGATTCCTTGAGATTGAAGAACAGCTTTTAATTTATACGAGTTACTAACTTGGATTTGTGATAATTTGAAAAATACATATGCTTGTGACACGTAGGATAAGTCATAAAAAATAGGTGAATTTTTTTGACTATTACTAATATTATCAAGTGACTTTTTTATAGTCGAAATAAATGGAATTAGATTTTTCTTAATTTTATTAATTCTTTCTTGTTTTCTTTCATTATTGTAAAGGGATTTATCAATAATTTTTTTTGTTGATTCAAGAAAAAGTTCTGTATTCATTCTGGGAATATTAATGATACATAAAAATATATCTGTGTAGATTCTTTCAATGAAAAATTTCAAAAAAAGAGGTAATTTAGAGATTAATTGAGCATTTCTTTTTTTGAATATTTGCCATTTTTCGAATCTTTTAGCATTATAACTTGTTTTTTTAAGACTAATATTATTTATTCTTGGAGTTACTTTTTTTTGCTCTTTTCTAATTCTTTCTATTTGATTTCGAATTGTACTTGTTCTAGTAGTCAAATCCTTGATTTTTTTTTCTGTTAATGAAGAATTTGTCCAATTCGTAGATGCAATTTTACTAAACGATTTGTGAATTAGCTGATTGCTTATTATAGAATCTTTTTCTTCTTTAATTTCACTTGATTCATATACTTCTCTTCCTGTTAATCGAAATAACAGAATTTTTGAAAGTTCTTTTATTATTTTTTTTATAAAAATAACACTTTCGATAACCCATTCTTTTGTTTCTTTTAAAACTTTTCGAAGTAATTTTATTTTTCTTTTAAAAACTATTAGAACTCGAGAAGACTTCTTTTTAAATTTTCCAATTTTTTTTTCAATTTCCTTAAAAATGGGTTTCAAAAAGGAAGGTCCTTTTCGGGGCGAACCAAAAGGAAGTTCAGTTTCCATTCCCCAAACTGTTAAAAAACAAAAATCATCTTTTTCTTTTTTCTTTTTCATTAAACCTTTCTTAGATGATCGTAGTTTCGATTTGTGCCAAGGTTTCAGACGGAAAGGAAATAAGATTTTTATCTGAATACCGTCTGTCAACCAATTTTTCGGAAATTCTGTTTCGGATAATGGAACACCATTATAGGTACATTTAACATGCATCTCTCTATTCCATTCCTGTAAATCCTCAAACCATTCGGGAAATTGAAATAGGAACATGCGTCCACTATTTTTTGCAATTAGCAATGAAGGTAATACAATATATTTTCTAAAAATAGATTGAGTTAGTAACATGCAACCTCTTATTACTTGTGTAACTGGAATGGTATCCCAGGCCTCTGCTATCTGTATTCGCTCTTTCTCCGTTCTTTCCTTCGTCTCTTTTTCTTCTTCTCTTTTTCTTTCTTCTTCTGTATACTCTACAATTTTGAATGCT